ATATATATATATATATATATATATGCATATGTATTTTTGTAAAATCTTGTGTGCAATCGTCATGTTACTGCTAAAAGTTGCATACAGTTGTATATATATGTATATATATATAGTCATGGTTCACTTACAATCTTGTAGAGTGCTAGAAAAGGCCATGGCAAAATCGCCAGTAGTTTATCAGCTTAGTTAAGTCTCGGTTTTGGGGTTTGACGAAGCAAAAATGATTAAGCGGGTAGCCATTGGTTGGGGGGTAGGGGGGTTTGCCTTATAAAAGAATTTTCATTTTTTTAATTTTTTTTTATTTTTTTTTATTTTTTAAAAATATAAAATTTTTGTTTGTTGTAGTCGCCGATTATTTGAGAAATTTTTTAAATTTTTCATTTTTTATAAAAAATCTTATGTCTTATAAGCATTGACTGAATAAATGACATTTGCAAAGGTGTGGATTAATAAAGCACCGTAGGTACAGATTATATCAATTCGGTCTCGACCACTCTGAGATGGGGCTCTGAGATAGAAAAGAGATTAAAAAATACCAGTAGCATGGCAAACCAGTTATGCTGGGCATGGGTACGATAGGAATTAATCCATTTACCAAATGCCTCTTAAAGAGGAACGTATGGTGTTGTATAATATAGTGTCCCTGAAACTACAACCAGAGGCCTTGGAAAAAGCCTATGAGTGATGCAACCTCAATTGATGGGCCTGAAGCTAGTAATGGAGTACCTTATGATGGCGGGTTGCTGGTCTCTCGTGAGATGTGCGATAACATAATAGCAATTGGTTCTTCGTGTATCGCTGCCAAGGGAAAATGTAAGGCAATAGTCAGGTGGCCATATCCATGGTGAGTAGCAATTATGTACGATAATAATGTAATGTATTATGTACGCCAGTAATATATATTTGTTATGGATATTCATACTGTAAAGAATAATTTATTGATTAAAAATTTAATTTTTGGGTAATATTGTAGATTAAATTACTAATAAATATTCGTGGGGAAGATAGATTAATGCACTATATACATAATATGTATTGGGTAATAATATCATATAATGTACTAATAAATATACATGGGGAAAATAAATTAATGCACTATATACATAATATGTATTGGGTAATAATATCATATAATGTACTTGCATCATATGAGGATACGGACATGAAATTATTTTGAGTTGTCCTGAGATTTGGAGATGTTGGTCAGGGGTGAAAAAATTTTTGAATTTTGTGGGGAGTCGTTAAGTTGCCCATGAGCGTCAAGGTCGTGTTTAAAGGGTAAAAAGCCGCCCTGAGGCGGCTATCGTGTTTAGAGGGTAAAAAGCCGCCCTGAGGCGGCTATCGTGTTTAGAGGGTAAAAAGCCGCCCTGAGGCGGCTATCGTGTTTAAAGGGTAAAAAGCCGCCCTGAGGCGGCTATCGTGTTTAGAGGGTAAAAAGCCGCCCTGAGGCGGCTATCGTGTTTAGAGGGTAAAAAGCCGCCCTGAGGCGGCTATCGTGTTTAGAGGGTAAAAAGCCGCCCTGAGGCGGCTATCGTGTTTAGAGGGTAAAAGCCGCCCTGAGGCGGCTATCGTGTTTAGAGGGTAAAAAGCCGCCCTGAGGCGGCTATCGTGTTTAGAGGGTAAAAAGCCGCCCTGAGGCGGCTATCGTGTTTAGAGGGTAAAAAGCCGCCCTGAGGCGGCTATTATGTTCAGAAGGTAGTTTATTTAAAATGCCGGTTTTGGGGGCCGGGGAAGTGGGCTAGGTCTCATCCTTTTGATGTCCCAGGGGTGTTTAATTCCCATCTTTGGCTTACAAGACCAGAGCTTTGTTATTAAGCTACTGGGGCTGGTTTTATCATTTTAGTAATTTATTTTCTATGATAGCAGTTGCTGGCATAATTACTAGGAATAGTGTAAAGTATATTGCTGAGGCTAGTTGACCAATGATGATGAATGGGTGTTCAACTGGTTGACCTCCAATTCATGTTAGGATAAGAACGTTAGACACTAGTAGTCAGAATATTAATTGGGAGGTAGGGCGGAATGTGGTGCTTCGTTGTTTTGAGGTGTGTAGAAGTGGGATAACTATTAAGATTAGGATAGAAAATAGAAGGGCCAATACGCCCCCAAGTTTGTTTGGGATGGATCGTAGAATAGCGTATGCAAATAGGAAGTATCACTCTGGTTTGATGTGCGGGGGGGTGACTAATGGGTTGGCCGGTGTGAAGTTTTCTGGGTCTCCTAGAAGGTTTGGTGAAAATAGTGCGAGTAATAGGAGTAAAAGAATTAGTAGTAGAATACCAAGAAGATCTTTGTATGAAAAGTATGGGTGGAACGGCACTTTGTCTGTGTTTGATGTTAGTCCTGTGGGGTTGTTTGACCCTGTTTCGTGTAGAAATAGAAGGTGAAGTATGGATGCACCAATAATTGCAAATGGTAGTAGGAAGTGAAAGGTGAAAAATCGGGTGAGGGTTGCGTTATCAACTGAGAACCCCCCTCAGATTCACTCAACGAGGGTTGTTCCAACATATGGGATGGCTGATAGTAGGTTAGTAATTACTGTTGCCCCTCAGAATGATATTTGTCCTCATGGTAGGACGTACCCTACGAAAGCGGTGGCTATTACTAGGAGTAGAAGTACCACTCCGATATTTCAGGTTTCTTTGAATATGTATGAACCGTAGTAAAGTCCGCGTCCTACGTGAAGGTATATACAGATAAAGAATATTGAGGCGCCGTTGGCGTGAATGTTTCGAATAAGTCAGCCATACTGAACATCTCGGCAGATGTGGGCGATGGATGAGAAGGCTGATGAGATGTCGGCTGTGTAGTGCATAGCTAAAAAAAGGCCGGTGAGTACTTGGATAATTAGGCATGTTCCTAGGAGGGAGCCAAAGTTTCATCAGGCTGAGATGTTGGACGGGGCTGGTAGGTCGATGAATGAGCTGTTTACAATTTTGATAATTGGGTGAGATTTTCGTGTGATTGTCATTAGGTTCTTATAGTTGAATAACAACGGTGGTTTTTCAGATCATTAGTTTTGGTTTAAGTCCAGATGGGAATATATGGTTTATTATATGTTTTTGATGTTTTTTTGTCTGATTGTGGGGCTAGCAGCTGTTGCTTCTAACCCTTCTCCTTATTTTGGGGCGGCGGGCTTAGTAATTTCTGCTGGAGTGGGGTGTGCAGTATTAGTTGGGTTTGGAAGTTCATTTGTGTCTTTGGTTTTGTTTTTGATTTATTTAGGGGGCATGTTAGTGGTTTTTGCTTATTCTGTTGCTTTGTCTTCGGACCCGTTTCCTGAGACTTGGGGGAGTTGGTCAGTAGGGGTGTACTTGTTTGGATATTTGGTGTCGGTTGTTGTGTTGTGGTTGGTAGTAGGTGTTGGTGATGTTAGTGAGTATGGGATGGTTGGTGTGGATGCTGTTGGGCTGTCCGTGTTGCGTGGGGATTTTTGTGGTGTTTCGTTATTGTATTCTATTGGTGGGGGTGGGCTGTTGGTTTGTGGGTGGGGTCTGTTGTTAACGCTATTTGTTGTATTAGAGCTAACTCGTGGTTTAGCTCGTGGTGGATTGCGTGTAGTCTAATGGAGAGGATTGCAAAGAGAGCTGTTGTGGTAATGAATGTTAAAAGGTAATTTTTAATGAGGCCCTTTTGGCTAGAGGAGAGGTTGATTATTGGTAGTTGGGATGTTGATAGTCCTTTTGGGCCCAGTTTTTCTAGTCACAGTAGGTCATTTATTTGAGTGGCTGTTTTTTGGCTTGTTTTTAGTATTATATTTGGGACATCTCGATGGAGTAGGTTGAAGAATCCGAGTTGGTTTGAGAATTGATAGTAGGTTGTTTGTTTTGTTGGCATGAGTGTGGTGGTTTGGTTTGAGATATCTAGTGCTAATATGAGTCCAATAACTGTAATAGAGATAGCTATGAGTTTGGTTGAAATTGGCATTGTTATTTGGATTGTTTTTGTTGGTAGGATTGCCGTTGTGATTAGTAGGCCTGAAATTAGAGTCCCTAAGGCAAGGCGGATGATGGGGTTAATTAGGGGCTTGGTGTTTTCGTCAATGTTGATTAGGGGTTTGTGCCGTATGGATTTTATTTGTACGTAGAACATGATTCGTAGGCTGTATGCTGCTGTTAATATTGTTGCTAAGATTGTCATTAGCAGGGCTCAGGCGTTTAGGTGAGAATTGTTGAGTGTTTCAATAATAGTATCTTTTGAATAAAAGCCTGCTAGGAAGGGGGTTCCTATTAGGGCTAGGCTCCCAATAGTGAGACATGAGGATGTGGTTGGTATTGTGTTGGCGATTCCTCCCATTATTCGAATGTCCTGTTCGTTTGATAGGTTGTGGATGATTGATCCTGAACATAGGAACAGCATTGCTTTAAAGAAGGCGTGGGTTGAGATGTGTATGAATGCTAGTAGTGGTTGGTTGAGGCCGATGGTGACTATTATAAGGCCTAGTTGACTTGAAGTTGAGAATGCTACGATTTTTTTGATATCGTTTTGGGTTAGGGCACAAATAGCTGTGAATGCAGTTGTTATTGAGCCGAGGCATAGACAGATTGTTAGGGCAGTTTGGTTTGTTTGGATAATTGGGTGAATTCGGATGAGTAAAAATACTCCGGCGACCACTATTGTGCTGGAGTGCAGTAGTGCGGAGACTGGGGTCGGGCCTTCTATGGCTGCTGGTAGTCATGGGTGTAGGCCGAATTGGGCGGACTTGCCAGTTGCGGCAAGGATGAGGCCTAATATTGGGACTAGGTTATTAATGTTGTATAAGAAGTTTTCTTGGATTTGTCAGGTTGGGGTATTTGCTGTAAGTCATGCAATTGTTAAGATTAGGCCAATATCTCCAATTCGATTGTAGATGATGGCTTGAAGGGCTGAAGAGTTTGCGTCTGCTCGGGAGTACCATCAGCCGATGAGGAGAAAGGATATGATTCCTACCCCTTCCCACCCGATAAAGAATTGAAATAGGTTGTTTGCGGTAATGAGTGTAATTATGGCAATAAGGAAGATTAGTAGGTATTTAAAGAATTTGTTAATGTGCGGGTCTGCGGCTATATATCAGGTTGAGAATTCTAGAATAGATCATGTTACGAATAGTGCAATTGGGGTAAATGATAGTGAGTATATGTCTATAATAAAGCTGATTTTGATGTTAAAATTACTAATTAGTAGTAGGGAGAAGTTAGTAAGTGCCAACTCTTCCCCATAGTTGATGAATAGTATTGCTGGGATAGTAGTGATTAGGCATGTTGTTTGAAGTGCAAATTTAACGTTTTTTGTGTAATTAGGGCTGTTTTGTGTGGTTAAGATGATTGGGGCTGCTAGGATGACTATAGCAGTTAATATGGTGGTTGTGGATAGGGTGGTGTGCATGTACTTTTACTTGGAGTTGCACCAAGGTTTTTGGTTCCTAAGACCAGTGGATTACTTTTATCCTTTAAAAGTAAGAGGTCTGAGGATTTTAACTTCAGTAGTAAGAATTAGCAGTTCTTGGTGTTCAAAACACCCCTTGGTTTGTGAGAAGGGTTAAACTTCTGTTTTTAGGGCCACTGCCTAATGTTTTTGTTAAACTACACTAACAGTTAATTAAGCCCGAGATTAGGGCTGGTTTTATAATGATGAGGATCAATGGGGCTAAGTGCAGTGTTATTAGAAGGTGCTCTCGTGTGTGGGTGGGGTCTGTGAGGGCAATGCTTGTCGGTAGTTTGTTTCGCTGTGTGGTAATGAATATGTGGAGTGAGTATATTGCCGTGATTAGTGTTCCTAGTCCTGTTAGTAAGATTGTTGGGTTGGATCAGTTGAATAGTGAGATAATGATAAGGAGTTCTCCTATTAGGTTAATTGACGGGGGCAGTGCTATGTTAGTTAAGTTTGCTAGGAGTCATCAGGTAGATATGAGTGGAAGAAGAATCTGGAAGCCGCGGGCAAGCACTATTGTTCGGGTGTGAGTTCGTTCGTAGTTTGTGTTTGCAAGGCAGAATAGTATTGAGGATGTGAGGCCGTGTGCGATTATTAGGATTATAGCCCCTGTAAAGCTTCATGGTGTTTGGATTAGGCATGCTGCGATGACCAGTCCTATGTGACTAACCGATGAGTAGGCAATGAGTGATTTTAGGTCGGTTTGTCGCATGCAGATGGAGCTTGTCATAACGATGCCCCATAGTGCAAGGATTATAAATGGGTAATAAAGTTTAGGGGTTATTGGGGTGAGTGTTATTGTAATACGCATAATGCCGTAGCCTCCGAGTTTTAGGAGGATGGCGGCTAGTACTATTGATCCTGCAATTGGGGCTTCTACATGGGCTTTTGGGAGTCATAGGTGGAGTCCGTATAGGGGCATTTTGACTATGAAGGCTAGTAGGCAGGCGGCCCACATAAATATGTTTGATCATGTGTTTGTTAATTGTGGTTGGGTTAATTGTAGTAGGATAATAGATGAGTGGTGGTTTTTGGTATTAAAGTACAGAATAGCTACTAGTAGGGGGAGGGAGCTTGCTAAGGTGTAAAATAAAAAGTATGTCCCTGCTGTTAGTCGTTCTGCTTGGTTTCCCCATCGAGTAATAATAATTAGGGTTGGAACTAAGGTTGCTTCAAATATAATATAAAATAAGGTTAGGTTTATTGCTGTAAATGTAAGGATTAAGAGTGTTTGCAGGATGGCCAGGGTTATTAGAAACACACGTTTTCGGTGGAGGGGCTCTGATTTTAGGTGGTTTTGGCTTGCTAGTACTATTAATGGTAGGAGTCAGCATGATAGCGTTAATAGTGGGGCTGAGATTGGGTCGATTATTAGGTGGGGGGTTGAGAATGTTGGTTCTGTGTTTATTGATGTTTTTAGTCAGGTTAGGCTAATTAGGGCTAAGGTGGTTGAGTATATTGTGAAGAGATTAAAGGTGTACAGTGGTTTTGTCATTATTGCAGTGGGTGCAAGTATTAATGTGGGCAGGATTACTTTTAGCATTGTAATAGGCTTAGGTTTTTAAGGTGGTCGTTGCCGTGTGTACGAGAGGTTGCTACTAGTAGGGCTAGGCCGACACTTGCTTCGCAGGCCGAGAAGGCTAGTAGTATGATCGGTGCAGGTGCTATAGTTTGGAGGTTATTTGTGGAAGAAAATGTTGTGATGATAATAAATAGGGCTAGTATTATTCCCTCGATGCATAATAGGGCGGATATAAGATGTGTTCGGTGCATTGATAGGCCCAGAATGCTTAGAATAAATGTTGAGTTCAGTGTAAAGTGTATTGGTAGCATGTAGGCGTCCAGGTGTATGTCCCAGGTCTGTTGAGTCGAAATCAACTATCTTATTTAGACTAACGCCTAATTCTGCTCATTCTAGTCCACCTTGGGATCATTCGTAGATTAGGCCTAGTGTTAGTAGTAGAAGAATGGTGGTTGTGAGTAAAATAGTTTCTGTTGGGGTTTTTAGGTTTGAGGCCCATGGTAGAGGAAGTAGTAGGGCAATTTCAAGGTCAAATAGAAGAAATAGAATTGCAACCAGGAAAAATCGTAGTGAGAATGGAAGTCGGGCACTTCCAAGGGGGTCAAACCCACATTCATAGGGGGACAGTTTTTCTGTGTCGGGGTAGAGCTGAGGCAGTCAAAAGCTAATTAGGATAAGTAGGGTTGAGATTATAAGTGAGATGAGTAGTATTGTTGTTAAGTTCATTGTTCTTTCTTAAGTTCTATTAAGGCTTAATGATTGGAAGTCACTTGTACTGGTTAATACTAAAAGAACAAGAGCCTCATCAATAAATTGATACATATAGGAATAGTCAGACAACATCTACGAAGTGTCAGTATCATGCTGCTGCTTCGAAGCCGAAGTGGTGGTCTGTTGTGAAGTGTGATAGTGTTTGTCGCATTAGACAGACAATCAAGAACGAGGATCCGATGATAACATGTAGTCCGTGGAATCCTGTTGCTACAAAGAATGTTGTGCCGTAGACGCTGTCTGAGATGGTAAATGGGGCTTCGTAGTATTCTATTGCTTGTAGTGCGGTAAAGTATAGGCCTAGAATAATTGTTATTGACAGTGCTTGAATGGCCTCTTTTCGTTTCCCTTCTATGATTGAGTGGTGGGCCCATGTGACTGTTACTCCGGAGGCGAGTAGTACTGCTGTGTTGAGCAGGGGCACTTCAAATGGGTTTAGCGGATTAACTCCGTTTGGTGGTCAAGATCCGCCGAGTTCTGGGGTTGGGGCTAGGCTGGAGTGGTAGAATGCTCAGAAGAATCCTAGAAAGAAGAATACTTCTGAGGTAATAAATAAAATTATTCCATAGCGCAGTCCTTTTTGTACGGGGTTGGTGTGATGTCCTTGAAATGTGCCCTCTCGAACAATATCCCGTCATCATTGATATATCGTTAGGAGTAAAATTATTAGTCCGATATTTATTAGGGTGGTGTTGTGGAAATGGAATCATACTGCTAGGCCAGATGTTATAAGAAGGGCTGCGATGGCCCCTGTGAGGGGCCATGGGCTTGGGTCGACTATATGGTAAGCGTGTGCTTGGTGGGTCATTATACGTTTTCTTGTAAGTACAGGCTTAGTAGAAGAACAAAGACGTAGGCTTGAATTATTGCGACTGCGACTTCTAGTCCTGTTAGTAAGAGTAGCACAATAAAGGCCATAGATGCTGTTAGTGTTATTGATGGGGTAAGGACAAAGACTGCTGTAGAAATTAGTTGAATTAGGAGATGGCCTGCTGTAAGATTTGCGGTTAGGCGGACTCCCAGGGCTAGGGGTCGAATGAATAGGCTAATAGTTTCAATGATAATTAAGATTGGAATTAGTAGTGTTGGGGTTCCTTCAGGTAGTAGGTGTCCTAAAGACACTGTTGGTTGATTACGCATTCCGATAAGTACTGTTGATAGTCATATTGGTACTGCAAGTGCTATATTTATTGATAACTGTGTAGTTGGGGTGAATGTGTATGGTAGTAGGCCTAATAGGTTCAAGGATAGAAGTAGAAGCGTGAGGGCCAGTAGTGTTGATGCTCATTTGTGGCCCCCGAGGTTAATTGGTAATATGAGTTGTTTTGTGAAGGTTTTAGATAATCATAGTTGGAGTGTAGATAGGCGGTTGTGGACTAGTCGGTTGGATGGGTTTAAGATAAGAAGGGTGGGTATGATGATGGCAATTAAGATTAGTGGAATGCCCAGGGCATGTGGGATTGCAAATTGATCGAAAAAGCTTAGTGTCATGGTCAGGTTCAAGATGTTATGTGTTTTGTTTCTGATGCAGTTTCAGTGGGTGTGTTCGGGGATAGTATTATTAGGGTCTTGTTTAGAAAGATAATTATTAAGGCGGCTCATACTAGGAGCATGATTAAAAACCATGGAGATGGGTTAAGTTGTGGCATATCACTTAGGGGGAGGTGATTCCCCTTCTCTAGCTTAAAAGGCTAGTGCTGTATAAAGCTTCTTAGTGATGAAGATAGGATGGTTGTAGATCAGGCTTCGAAGTGTTGAAGTGGTACGGCCTCTACTACAATTGGTATGAAGCTGTGGTTTGACCCGCAGATTTCCGAGCATTGACCATAGAATAGCCCGGGGTGAGATGTAATGAACGTTGTTTGGTTTAGGCGACCCGGGATTGCGTCTGTTTTAATACCAAGGGCGGGCACTGCTCATGAATGTAATACGTCTTCAGCTGAGATTAGTACGCGGATTGGGGCTTCTATTGGTACCACCATTCGGTTGTCTACTTCTAAAAGTCGGAATATCCCTGGGTCCAGGTCTGAAGTTGGTATTATATATGAGTCAAATGTGAGGTCTTCGTAGTCTGTGTATTCGTAGCTTCAGTATCATTGGTGGCCAAGTGTCTTAATTGTTAGGTGTGGGTTATTAATTTCATCTATTAGATAAAGAATTCGTAATGATGGTAGGGCAATGAGTACTAGGATGATTGCGGGTAAAATAGTTCAGATCATTTCCACTTCTTGTGCGTCTATTGTATTGGTGTGAGTTAGGCTTGTTGTTATTATTAGTGTAATTGTGTACAGGACTAGGGCGCTAATTAGAAATACGATTATTAAAGCATGGTCGTGGAAGTGTAGTAGTTCTTCTATGATGGGGGATGCTGCATCTTGAAAACCAAGCTGGGATGGGTGTGCCATTAAGGCCTACAGGGCTTGTTCTGTAATTTAGCTCTGACAGGGCTATGTAATGGTTTTACTAAGGCCTTATTGGGAAAGTAATATTACGGTAATGTTGTTGGCTTGAAACCAGCGTTAGGGGGTTCAATTCCTTCCTTTCTCGAAGTTGTTTGTACGTAGGCGGGCTCTTCGTATGTGTGATAAGGGGGCGGGCAGCCGTGGAGTCATTCAATGTTAGTAGTTGTTAGTTCTAGTGAAGAGATTTCACGTTTGGCTGCGAAAGCTTCTCAAATAATAAACATCATTATAATTACAGCTACTAGTGAGATTAGGGATCCGACTGATGAGACGGTGTTTCAAAGGGTGTAGGCGTCTGGGTAGTCTGAATATCGTCGGGGCATGCCGGCGAGTCCGAGGAAGTGTTGTGGGAAAAATGTTATGTTTACGCCTAAGAACATTACTCCAAATTGGATTTTTGTTCATGTGTTGTGGAGGGCGAAGCCCGAAAATAGTGGGAATCAGTGGACGAATCCGCCCATGATGGCGAAAACAGCGCCCATGGATAAGACGTAGTGGAAGTGGGCTACTACGTAGTAAGTGTCATGTAGTACGATGTCAAGGGATGAATTGGCTAGGACAATCCCGGTCAGTCCGCCCACTGTAAATAGGAAAATAAAGCCGAGCGCTCATAGTATGGCTGCGTCCCATTTAATTGTGCCTCCGTGTAGGGTTGCTAGTCAGCTAAAAACTTTGACTCCAGTTGGGATTGCAATAATTATTGTGGCTGATGTAAAGTATGCTCGAGTGTCTACGTCTATCCCTACTGTGAATATGTGGTGTGCTCAGACAATAAACCCAAGGAAACCAATTGACATTATTGCCCAAACTATCCCCATGTAGCCGAAGGGTTCCTTTTTCCCCGCGTAGTAGGTTACAATGTGAGAGATTATCCCAAACCCAGGCAGGATCAGAATGTAGACCTCTGGGTGTCCGAAGAACCAGAATAGGTGTTGGTATAGCACCGGGTCTCCTCCGCCTGCCGGGTCAAAGAATGATGTGTTTAAGTTTCGGTCTGTTAATAGTATTGTAATTCCGGCGGCTAAGACTGGGAGCGATAGGAGAAGTAGTACTGCTGTGATTAATACGGATCACACAAATAGTGGGGTTTGGTATTGTGTCATTGTGGGGGGCTTTATGTTAATGCATGTTGTAATAAAATTAATTGCTCCAAGAATGGATGAAACACCTGCAAGGTGAAGGGAGAAAATTGTAAGGTCTACGGAGGCTCCTGCGTGGGCTAGGTTGCTAGCAAGGGGTGGGTATACGGTTCATCCTGTGCCTGCTCCGGCCTCTACTCCAGATGAGGCCAGGAGAAGGAGGAATGATGGTGGGAGGAGTCAGAAGCTCATGTTGTTTATACGTGGGAAGGCCATGTCTGGAGCGCCGATTATTAATGGGACTAGTCAGTTTCCGAACCCCCCGATTATGATTGGTATAACCATAAAGAAGATTATGACAAATGCATGGGCGGTTACAATAACGTTGTAAATTTGGTCGTCTCCTAGCAGGGCCCCGGGTTGACTGAGCTCTGCTCGGATCAGGAGACTAAGGGCGGTTCCGACTATCCCAGCTCAAGCACCAAAGACTAGATATAGGGTGCCGATATCTTTATGGTTTGTTGAGAAAAATCAACGGTTAATGGACACAGGTAAAATGGCCGAGTGCTAGGCGGTAGGCTGTAGTCCTACTCACAGGGGTTTAATTCCTCTTTTTCCCAGCATAGTCCCGAGGTGTTTACACGTTAAAATGCAAGTTTGAAGTAGGACCTCAAAGGGTCCCGGGGCTTCTCCCGTTTTTAGGCAACGGGAGAAGCGGACAGAAGCCCGCTGGATAGGGTGTTTAGCTGTTAATTAAATTTTTGCGGGATCAAGGCCCGCCTGTCTAGTAAGGCCTTAGCTTAATTAAAGTGTTTGATTTGCGTTCATTAGATGTGTATTAGTATTACACAGGTCTTGGCAGAGGCTAGGGAGTTGTAGTCCCTGTTTAGGGCTTTGAAGGCCCTTGGTTTAAGATTATCCTAAGCCTCTAACATAATATTGGGGTCATTGGTAGTAATAGGGTTGATGTTGGTAGTGTGAGTGACAATAGTAGCGTGTTTGGTGTTTGTTTAAATCGTCACTTGTGTGTTGTTGTAGTGGTGTTTGGGGATAGTGTGATTGTTGATAAGTAGGTTAGGCGTAAGTAGAAGAAAAGGCTTAGTAGTGCTGACATGGCTAGGGTTACTGCTGCTACTGTTAGGCTTTGTGTGGTTAGTTCTTCTAGAATGAGTCATTTTGGCATGAAACCAGTTAATGGGGGGAGCCCCCCTAATGACAGTAGGGTTAGTATAGTAATAGCAGTGATTGGTGGGGAAGTGGTTCATGAGGTTGCTAGGTCTTTGATATTTTTTGAGTTAAGTAGGGCTAGGGTGTAAAATATGGATGTTGTTATTAGGAGATAGATTGTTAGGTTTAGTAAGAGAATGTTTGGCAGGATTGTTGTAATTGCGGCTATTCAGCCCAGGTGAGCGATTGATGAGTAGGCTATGATTTTTCGGGTTTGTGTTTGGTTTAGACCGGCTCAGCCGCCGAGTGTTGCTGAAATGACACCTAGGGTTAGTAGGGTTGTTGTTGAAAGGTTGTTGGATGTTTGGTAAATTAGGGCTATTGGGGCCAGTTTTTGTCAGGTTGTGATAATAATAGCTGTTTTTAGGGTTGAGCCTTGTAGTACTTCTGGCAGTCAGAAGTGAAGTGGGGCCAGTCCGAGTTTTATTGCAATGGCTATGGTTAGGAGTATGTTTGCTGTTGGGTTAGTTGAGTTAATAATGTCCCAGGTTCCTGTAAGTCAAGCGTTTATTGTGCTTGAGAATAGGATTATTGCTGAGGCAGCTGCTTGTGTTAAGAAATATTTTGTGGCAGCTTCTGTTGCTCGTGGGTGGTGTTGTTTTGAGATTATTGGGATAATAGCTAGTGTGTTTATTTCTAGTCCGATTCAGGCCATAAATCAGTGGTGGCTAGATGCTGTGATGATTGTTCCTGTGGCCAAGCTTGAGATAATGATTGTAGTTGTTGTTGGGCTCATTAGTAGAGGAAGGGTTTAAACCAACATTTTCGGGGTATGGGCCCAATAGCTTTGTTAGCTGACTTTACTAGGAGATAGAATAATGGAGTTCTGAAGATTTTGAGTCTTTATGTGCAGGTTCAAGTCCTGTTCTTCTAAGGAGGTGAGAGGATTCTAGCCTCTATAGTTTACTCTATCAAAGTAATCCTTAAAACATTCAGGCACACATCCATTTATTGTTGTGGTGGTAGGCTAAATATTGAGATTGGAAGGGCTGTGTGTCATAGACACATGGCAAGTGTTATTGGCAGGAATTGTTTTCAGAGGAGGTGCATGAGTTGGTCGTATCGGAATCGTGGGTATGATGCTCGTACTCATAAGAATCCGATTGTAAGTAGTGTTGTTTTTAGTATAAGGTTGGCTGGGAATATTTCTGGTTGAGAAGATAGTGTTGGGCTTATGAATAAAATGCATGATAGTGTGTTTATTATTATAATGTTGGCGTATTCTGCGAGGAAAAATAGTGCAAATGGCCCTCCTGCGTACTCTACGTTAAATCCGGAGACGAGTTCTGATTCTCCTTCTGTTAGGTCGAATGGGGCGCGGTTTGTTTCTGCTAGTGTTGATACGTACCATATTATTATTAATGGTCAGGATGTTAGGAGTATTCATGTGTCTTCTTGTGCTGAGAGCATGGTTTTTAGTGAAAACCCCCCGGTTAGGATAACAACTGATAGTAGGATAATTCCGAGGGTCACTTCGTATGAGATGGTTTGTGCTACTGCACGTAGGGCCCCGATTAGGGCGTATTTTGAGTTTGATGCTCAGCCGGATCATAGAATAGAATAGACTGCAATGCTTGACATAGCTAGTATAAATAGCAAGCCTAGGTTTAGGTCGGTTAATGTTTGTGGTATTGGGATTGGTGTTCAGATTAATATAGCAATAAATAGAGCTATAGTAGGGGTAAGAATGAATAAGGTTGGAGAGGAGGATGATGGGCGGACTGGCTCTTTAGTAAATAGTTTAATTCCGTCTGCGATTGGTTGAAGTAGTCCGTACGGGCCTACAATATTAGGGCCTTTTCGTAGTTGTATATAGCCTAGGATTTTTCGTTCTAGGAGTGTTAGGAATGCCACGGCAACCAGGATTGGAATGATGTAAAGGAGGGGGTTAATAATGTGGCTTATTATTGTGGACACGGTTAGGGAGAAGATTTGAACTTCTGTGGTGAAGATTTTAGGTCTTGTGCATAAACTTGGCTCTGCCACCCTAACTAAGCCCGTTATCTCCGGGTCTAATGGGTTTGTGTTGTTAGGGCTTTATTTGTGCTCAGCCCTGTGTTTAGGACGTGTTGTTAGCAGCGGTCCTGTTTTCTTGGTCCTTTCGTACTAAAGAAAACAACTACATAGATAGAAACCGACCTGGATTTCTCCGGTCTGAACTCAGATCACGTAGGACTGTTAATCGTTGAACAAACGAACCTTTAATAGCGGCTGCACCATTTGGGTGTCCTGATCCAACATCGAGGTCGTAAACCTTCTTGTCGATAGGGACTCTTGAAGAAGATTGCGCTGTTATCCCTGGGGTAACTTGGTTCGGTTGTCAGTGGTACTGGGTCAATTTTAGCTTAGACTTGTAGGTCTTGGTGAGACATTGTCTTATGCTCGGAAGTTTGGTTTATTTCCGAAGTCGCCCCAACTTAAAATTTTTGGCCATTAGCCTAGTTTGTGCTTTAGTTGCTTGGTTAAAATTTAAAGCTCCACAGGGTCTTCTCGTCTTATGGGGGTATGCCAGCTTTTGTACTGGCAGATCAGTTTCACTGATTTGTTAAAGGAGACAGATTTATCCTCATTTAGCCGTTCATACTGGTCCCTATTTAGGGGACAAGTGATTACGCTACCTTTGCACGGTTAGGATACCGCGGCCGTTGAAATGGTTCACTGGGCAGGCGTCACCTTTAATACTTGAATAGCTAAAGGCTATGTTTTTGGTAAACAGTTGGGATGTGGGTTTGCCGAGTTCCTTCTTTAACTGTGGATCTTTCTTTTTGGCACTCCTGTGTCGGATTAACAGTAATAATTAATATTTGTAAAGGTGCGTATTAGTCTGTTAATTTTCAGTAGTTTTTCTATGGCTGATTTACAGTTGTGCGGAGAGATGAGTTCTTGTTACTAGTTCTAGCATTAGTTCTTCTATATTTTTATAGATTAGCGCTGAGATGGTTGTAAGAGGTGGTTTGTACGTGTGTAATTTTTTAGTGTGTGCTGTGACGCAATTTTTTGATGGCTGCTTTAAGGCCCACTGGTGTATAGTATAGTACTGGCTCTCTACTTCGGGCTGTATCCCGGTTCAACGGGGCTGTACCCCCGTTGATTAAGTCTTAAATTAAGTTTTTACTAAGATGTGTTTGAGGAATTTAAGGCTGAACTTAGGTTCATTTGTCAGGCAACCAGCTATCAACAAGTTCGGTAGGCTTTTCACCGCTACCCTGGAGTCTCCCCACCCTTTTGCTACAGGGACGGGTGAACTTTGAATGGTTGCTCTAGGGTAGCTCACTTGATTTCGGGGTCACAGGCTGGGACGCCGTGCCTGTGTAATTCTTGCTAGACCATGATGCAATAGGTACGGGGGTTAGTCTCTGCTTTGTTTGGCTGTAGTGTTTCATTGTTTTTCATGTTTCCCTTGCGGTACTGTGTCTTTTGCTCCTATGTGATGTTTAATCGCCTTTACTAGTCGTGTCAAATGATTTGTTTATTTTGGTTGAGGGTTTGGTGAGATGTGCGGGCTAGAGGTTTAGCTCAAATAGGTTAGTGAGTTTCTAACATTTTTCAATTGTAAGTTGAATGCTTTATTTTAAGCTACTTTTTGTTAGTCCAAGCACACTTTCCAGTGCGCTTACCATGTTACGACTTGCCTCATCTTTGTTGGTGTTATGGGTTTATGTATGTGGTGTTGTTCGAGATGAGGGTGACGGGCGGTGTGTGCGCGCTCCAGAGCGTGTTTTAAATTAACTTTCTTGTTAGTTTTACTATTAAATCCTCCTTTAGGTAGAAGTTTCATAGTACCATGCCGTTGTGTTTTATCTTAAAAAATGTAGCCCATCTCTTCCATTCTATTAGCTACACCTTGACCTGACGTTCTAGTTCTGAAACTTTTGTACTTACTGTTTTTCTCTCATGAGGTAGGTTGACGACGGCGGTATATAGGCTGATTTGGCAAAGATTGGTGAGGTTTAGCGTGGGGTATCGATTACAGGACAGGCTCCTCTAAGTCGGTATGGAGCACCGCCAAGTCCTTTGAGTTTTAAGCTTTTCGCTCGTAGTTTTCTGGCGGATATTTTAGTATTATAGTATCATATTAACGACTAAGCATAGTAGGGTATCTAATCCTAGTTTGTTTCTTAGTTTTCGTGGGTCAAATTACCTGTTGTTAAAAATGTTTGGTTTCATTTAGCCTGTGTTTTACGGTTAGACTATTGTTTAGTTTTTAATGTGTTGGTAATTATTCTAGCCACTATTTACGCCGAGAGTCTGTTACTTTGGGCCCCTCGTATAACCGCGGTGGCTGGCACGGGGTTTACCGGCCCTGTTAATCATAACTAAGTCAAGCTTTAACTTTGGTGTATCGCTCATTGCTTAATGTTTATCACTGCTGATGGCCCGTGTGGGTGTGGCAAAGCTTGGTGTCTTGGGCTTTGGTTGTGCCTGATACCCGCTCCGTTTGTACTGTGTTAGGGCGTATTTCACTGGTGTGTGGATGCTTGCATGTGTAAATTTGATTAAAAGTAGCAGTAAGTTTAGGACCAAAACTGTATGTTTTTGGGGATTTTTATTAACCCATCGCGGCATTTTCAGTGCCGTGCTTTAGTTGTAAGCTACAATAAC